CCCTTTTTCGTAGCAGAAGTTTTTACCGGTTCTCCAGGAAAATATGTTGGTTTAGCAGAAACTATTAGAGGGTTTAAATTAATTCTTTCAGGGGAATTAGATGGTCTTCCTGAGCAGGCTTTTTATTTGGTAGGTAACATCGACGAAGCTACCGCGAAGGCTATGAACTTAGAAATGGAGAGCAAATTGCAGAAATGACCTTAAATCTTTGTGTACTGACCCCTAATCGAATTGTTTGGGATTCCGAAGTGAAAGAAATCATTTTATCTACTAATAGTGGCCAAATTGGCGTATTACCAAACCACGCTCCTATTGCTACAGCTGTAGATATAGGTATTTTAAGAATACGCCTTAACAACCAATGGTTAACGATGGCTCTGATGGGCGGTTTTGCTCGAATAGGTAATAATGAGATCATTATTTTAGTAAATGATGCAGAAAAGGGTAGTGACATTGATCCCCAAGAAGCTCAACAAACTCTTGAAAAAGCAGAAACTAATTTGAAGAAAGCTGAAGGTAAGAGACAAACAATTGAGGCAAATCTAGCTCTCAGACGAGCTAGGACACGAGTAGAGGCTATCAATACAATTTCATAACTCGTTTGTGTACCCGACTAAGCAAAAGAGACTTTGCTTCTAAGTTCTTTTGAACTGCCAATTGAATACAATCAAATAGAATCCAGTGAAATTGAATTCTGATGCAAATATCAATCTATTTAATAGATGAATATAAAAACTTATTAGCTACCGTTGACTCTGCTATCTAATAAGTTCTACCTACTATTGGATTTGAACCAATGACTCCTGCCGTATGAAAGCAATACTCTAACCACTGAGTTAAGTAGGTCATTTATCATGACAAAGAGAAACAAACGGGACCCATCCCGTCGATGGATTATAAATGGAATATTCTTTATAAGCAATATCACTCAAAAAGATCAAAGAGTTATGATGTTGGATCGTAGAATATTCATCTTGACAATAAATTATTTAGATAATAGAATTTGTATTACAAGCATAAGGGCTATAGCTCAGTTGGTAGAGCAACTCGTTTACACGTGCGCCAATGTTTTTCAGAGAAGCCCATCATGTAATCAAAAGATTTGATCTTCTTGAGAAATCCATGTCTTACTCCATGACTTTGAGGGAACAATAGCCTGACAAAAGGTTCGGTGTCTATTTAGTTATGCACCAAATAAACCGGGCCTTTGATTTGAGATATTGATAGGGTGAATATTAAGTTTATTCAATGCTAGGCAGAATGAGCACAAGGACTTCAAAAAAATCTCTTTTCATCCTATGAGCTTTAAGGTGTATAAAGTTGCATATTTTATGCTTTAAGCAGAGCCGATAGAGACTCTATTTAACTTAGGTTGATCAAGGCCATAGCAGACCTACGTCAAGATAACCCTTCTTTGAAACACTTTGGTAGTGCTCCTAGATCCGTAATGAATCAAGGGCATGGAGCCATTTCCTTAATCTTTCTTTCAAAAAAAAATATGGCAGACTAGCTGATATTTCTATTAGTTAATGAAAGAGCCCAATGCAAAAAACTGCATGTTGGGTTTTTGAAACAGTTCAACTCATTTTGATAATAACAAGTTTGATCTGTTTTACCGAGAAGGTCTACGGTTCGAGTCCGTATAGCCCTAAATGAAATAAAATGATACAAAAATGTTATAGTTGTCATTTCCCTATTCGTTTATTGTTTGGAACTGTAGAGTTATTTGGTTTATCGGAAAAGTATCTATTTCCATAAGGTCGCTCACGGAGATTATTTACAGCAGACCCTAAGACTGAAAAACCGCATGCCAATAGATCCAAATGCCAATAGATCCAATCAGTAGTCTTAGAATTTCGGATAAACAAACCTATTTTCTTCATTAATCTTTGTATTGGTAGTTTGTATTGGTAGATTAATTACCTATGAATTTTCCTGTGCACAATCACGGAATTGGTGATACTCTTTTGTATATCTACCCAATTCTGATGAATTTTGGGAGTCAAAATCCTAATATGAGCCCGCTAAAAAAAAAAACAAAAAAGAAAATCTAACCCAAAATCTAATAGAAGTGAAATGGATCTAAGATCGACCAACTGGATTTGTGGATAAACCATAGTTTGAAAAAAAAAGATATTTTATAAGTTTTCGTATAAACATTGTCAAATAGGCTTTTTGATTGGTATACCGTACCTAGTAAAACACAAAACAAGTAGGTTTCTCTTTTTGTATCTAATCAAAAAGGTGTACTATTCTATTTATGTCTATCTATTTATGTCTATATGGATATACCACACCAATCCATTATAAACACTTAGATAGAAAATCCTAGGAATTTGACTACACATGATTACTTACTTCTAGTTTTTAGAGTAAGTAAAACGGAAATCAAATTCCAGGCAATAAATCTTGAAACGAGACATATACGATAGCAAACAAAGAAAACTAGATGGTTCGATTAAACCGAATTGTTGTTTTGACTAAACAGTGAGGGGTGACT